CATTCAAATTCATTTGAGAATTAATCATTTTGACTGACTGTTTTTACGTAAATGATAAGTAAAAAGGCGGTAGGAACTAGAATGAATAGTGCAGTAGCAATAAATGCAAGAATATTTACTTCCATAATCTCATCGGTTTTTTTACTTCGCAATAACTCGGGATTTAATCCCCTAGAGATGATAAATCTTTCGTCCGTAAATTCAAAAATTCAATGAATGAATTATCTCTCGATGATCTTGAATCGGATCAATATCATGAATAACAATATCTGATCTATCAAATCAACCCGTCGTCAAGACTTGAATAGTATAACATAGGAAGTTCTTTTATCCATACTGAATCCAAGTTTTGCTTCCTGACTCAATCAATCCAAAATTTTGATAATCCGTTTCCTTGTTTTTTTTTCTATAACCTACCCGTGTCTTCCTTGGACAATCATTTGATGAAAGATCATCAGATTGCCCTTTCGCCTCGATTAATTACATAGTTCAAAACCTAAACAAACAAAAAAAGCACAATGGAAAAAATAGGAACGAAAAACGAAATAAAGAATCCTTTTTTTCTTTGGGAATGAAAGGATGCCCCTCGACACCCTTTACTAGTTCATAGAAGGGAACAAATGAATTGGTGTATTTATTGGACCCATCGGGACTGGCGGGGCTCGAACCCGCAGCTTCCGCCTTGACAGGGCGGTGCTCTAACCGATTGAACTACAATCCCGGAGAAATAGAAATAAGGGATCTCGCCGAAAATCTTATTTTTTTTATCTTCGTATGGGGTCTTTCTGAAGGGCAGGGGGGTTTATTATACCATCGCATGGCGGATTGGCGGATTATTGGGCCGAGCTGGATTTGAACCAGCGTAGACATATTGCCAACGAATTTACAGTCCGTCCCCATTAACCGCTCGGGCATCGACCCAGGAAGAATCCAGTTTAGGCTTATTGGTAATCCATGTTTAACTTCCTTTCGTAGTACCCTACCCCCAGGGGAATTCGAATCCCCGCTGCCTCCTTGAAAGAGAGATGTCCTAAACCACTAGACGATGGGGGCCGACTTGACCAACCGCCCTCATACTATGATCATAGTATCATCGGTTTTTTGAAATTGTCAATATAATGGAATGATCAGATCCGAGGGATCTTTCCGTTTTTCATAATTGTATAGAATTTTTGGATTCGTCATTCATATTCATGAATCGTTCATTAGAATTGACATTCTTTAGATAAATCTAATCTAGTAACCGGGATTGAGAAGTTATCGAAAATCTTCTTTAAGACTTTAGTTCAAGGAGACAAGACAAGTAGAATCTCTTCATGACATGATTCGATGAAATATCTTGAAATTGATTTTATGTCGAATTGGTAAGTGTACGTTATGTATCAATCAAGTAAATTTTGTTTTCATTAAGGATCATCTCAATAAAAGAAATTAGGACCGGTCTTGAAACAATTCATTTTACCCTAGACTTTCTAGGAAAATCCATTTGATTATTCAAAAATCAGCCATTAGCCACTATGAGTATACTTATATACTTATATATAATATATGTGCATATAGAGATTTTATCTACATAGTGACTCGTTCGGGAATCAAATAAGCCCTTTTAACTCAGCGGTAGAGTAACGCCATGGTAAGGCGTAAGTCATCGGTTCAAATCCGATAAGGGGCTTTTTTTTTTTCATCAATTTTTTCATAAAAGTTCAGTCGTAGTATTCAGAAAATAGAGATCTTTTTTTTTTTATTTGGAATACAAAAGGAACTAACCAGATAACCAGATAATACGTTATCATTATACTGAGTTAGAGTTGAGTTAGAGTATCGATAAATTTTCATTATTATGAATACTCATAAGCCACCCCTTGACTCGCCAAGGATCCCTATATTTCCATTATACCAAGCAAATCCATTGGAAAGATTCGAAATCAACAAACAAAAGAAAAAGTAAGTGGACCTGACCCATTTAATTATAACTATATTCGCTATTCTGATATTCAAATTCGATAGAGATCAAATTTGAATTTAGAACAGTTAGTTGACCCACCTCCTTTTTGAATTTCATTTCTTTGGACTTGGAAAGAAAAAGAATTTGTCGATATTTCTGATTCAATCTTATTGTTCCTAGATTTTCATTTTCTATGGGAATAAATTGTTATTCCCTTCCTCTGAGGAGAAACCCTTCTTTCAAGTCACAAGATAAGAGCCATTTCCACAATCATTCTTTGATTCCAGATCAAGATGAATTTCTATCTATCTAAGTCTATTTCGATGTATAGCTATCAGATCATGGCTTCATGTACCAAACATTTCTATATTGGCACATCCGATATTTTTGTTACGACGGTGTAATGGAGAATGGATGCGAGAAAGAGACTTTCATTTCAAGTCTTCTATTTTTTTTTATTGAATTTAAGGAAAAGGGAGGAAAATTTCTTTCTTTTTATTATCAATCTCACGAACAAGATCTAAGAATAACAAAGAATAACATTAGTTAATCAAA